AAATACAGTCATTTGTGGGTTCAATGCGAAAATTGTTATGGATTAAATTATAAAAAATTTTTTCGATTAAAACTTCATATTTGTGAACAATGTGGATATCATTTGAAAATGAGTAGTTCAGAAAGAATCGAACTTTTGATTGATCCAGGCACTTGGGATGCTATGGATGAGGATATGGTTTCCGTGGACCCCATTGAATTTCATTCAGAAGAGGAACCCTATAAAGATCGTATTGATTCTTATCAAAAAAAGACGGGGTTAACTGAGGCTGTTCAAACAGGAATAGGTCAATTAAACGGTATTTCCATAGCAATTGGGATTATGGATTTTCAGTTTATGGGGGGCAGTATGGGATCTGTAGTAGGCGAGAAAATCACCCGTTTAATCGAATATGCTACAAATAAATCTCTACCTCTTATTATAGTGTGTGCTTCCGGGGGAGCGCGTATGCAAGAAGGGAGTTTGAGCTTGATGCAAATGGCGAAAATATCTTCAGCTTCATACGATTATCAATCAAATAAAAAGTTATTCTACGTATCAATCCTTACATCTCCTACAACTGGTGGAGTAACCGCCAGTTTTGGTATGTTAGGAGATATCATTATTGCCGAACCTAATGCTTACATTGCATTTGCGGGTAAAAGAGTAATTGAACAAACATTGAATAAGACAGTACCCGACGGTTCGCAAGAAGCTGAGTATTTATTCCATAAAGGCTTATTCGACCTAATTGTACCACGTAATCTTTTAAAAGGTGTTCTGAGTGAGTTATTTCAGCTTCACGGTTTCTTTCCATTGAATGAAAATTTCATCAAGTAAAACTTCACGTTTTTATTATTCTAAACCATATATAATAAAAACGTGAAGTTTTACTTGAGGTCATAACATCTTCTTGGATAACGGATATGAAGTTGTTACTAATTACTTTTCTTATTTCATTTCCTCCAGATCCTTTTTATTTCCAGCACCTAACCTATATATAATTAGTAATCGGGAGAACTCTATCAACAGGATAAAGAAAGTAAATTCTTAAGAACCCTTCGATAACTTACTTGTAAGAAACCTTTTTGTTATTTTTTAGAAGTATAAAAGAACAATAAGAAATTCAATATATATAAGGTGAATAGGTACACTTATTTAGTTCTACATTTCTTGTACCTATACCTATTATTATGATAATAGATATACTTATCATAAGATATCTTTATAACAGGTACAAATATTAAATCGAGGTATCCATTCTATGACAACTTTCAACTTACCCTCCTTTTTTGTGCCTTTAGTGGGTCTAGTATTTCCGGCAATTGCAATGGCTTCTCTATCTCTTCATGTTCAAAAAAACAAGATTGTCTAGATTCGCAGGGGCCCAATCTCATCCATTTTTTTTCAATACTCGGGATTATAATCAGACTACGTATATCCATTTATTTAGTGGACATAGGATAAAACATGTGTACTCTTCCCAACACAAAAAGGGCTGTTATGCACGTGTAAACATCATGACATGATATATGGATAAATGCATTATATCTATTTTTAAATAAGCCGGCAGATATATGAAATGGAAAGTACAAATACAAAAATATATATATGTGGATATCCGGGATCATATGAATGGGATATTTTTTATATCTAACTGATTCAATGAATTACTCCTAATGGTTCATATCATAATAATAGTGCTAGTTGATGAGAGTTACTTCGGGAACAAAAAAAGAAAGTCAAATTCATTTGGGTTATTCTCTCAATTTCAATAAAATGAAACAATTGGATCTATTATGAACTGGCGATCAGAACGTATATGGATAGAACTTATAACAGGGTCTCGAAAAGCTAGTAATTTCGGTTGGGCCTGTATCCTTTTTTTAGGTTCAATGGGATTCTTATTAGTTGGAACTTCCAGTTACCTTGGCAGGAATCTGATATCTTTATTTCCTTCTCAGCAAATACTTTTTTTTCCACAAGGGATCGTGATGTCTTTTTATGGGATCGCGGGTCTGTTTATTAGCTCCTATTTGTGGTGCACAATTTCGTGGAATGTAGGTAGTGGTTATGATAGATTCGATAGAAAAAAGGGAATAGTGTGTATTTTTCGTTGGGGATTTCCTGGAAGAAATCGTCGCATCTTCCTTCGATTCCTTATGAGGGATATTCAGTCGATTAGAATAGAAGTTAAAGAAGGTATTTATCCTCGGCGTGTACTTTATATGGAAATCAGAGGCCAGGGTGCCGTTCCCTTAACTCGTACTGATGAGAATTTGACTCCACGAGAAATTGAACAAAAGGCTGCGGAATTGGCCTATTTTTTGCGCGTGCCCATTGAAGTGTTTTGAAATGAATTGAAGAATGAATGCTTTCATAGCATTGAGTATGAGTAAGGATCTCATGAATTCGATTTGTTGTTATATATTGTTGTTATATAACAATTTGCGCTTTTTCAGGGCGCTCGTTCGAGCAAAAGCAGGCGCATATGGAAATCCACTTCTTTTTTTATACTAGTAACAAGTATACTAAGTACGGATTCATCACATATATCCGAAAACAGTTCAGACTGTAGACTTCATCTTTTTTGGTCTAATTTTTTTGATATGTTAGATATGATCTATCTATATCTTGTGATTGAATTCTTTTTTTTTGTCAATCGATGTTTCTTTTCTTTTTTGATGAAAAAGTATTGGATCCTTTATAACTAGATAAATTCTATTTATCTCTTTTTTTGCTATTCTTTTTTTATTTCATCCTATCAATATTTTTCCGAAATTTCCTTCAATTATTCCCGTGAGATGGGTATCCGGCGAATTTTTTCGAAATAATGGATCTAAGGGGGAGTTCTTTTATTTTACCTCGAAATCCGAAAAAAGAAAGAAATAGATATTTCTTTCTTGATTTCTTGAAGTGGCTCATTCGGACATTTATCGAAAGGATGCAATTGCTTCGAATGAAGAAATAATAAAACAAATTGTTTCCAGATCCAAGGACTAACCAATAAATCAATAAAATAAAGGGGGAGTGGGTCTATGGATTCAATATCCTGTTATATAACTTATGTTTCGTGGAAATATGACAGATTAGATAGAGTCGAGGAATGAGGTGGTTTCATTAAAAATTCCCAGATTTAAAATGAAAAAAAAAAAAGAATTGAAACCCCTTCTATATCTTACATCTATAGTCTTTTTGCCCTGGGGTATTTCTTTATCACTTAAAAAAAGTATAGAATCTTTGGTTACTCATTGGTGGAATGCAAGGCAATCAAAAGTTTTTTTGAATGATATTCAAGAAAAGAGCGTCCTAGAAAAATTCATAGAATTAGAAGAACTCTTCCTTTTGGATGAAATGATCAAGGAGTCCCCGGATACACATATACAAAAACTTCGGATAGGAATACACAAAGAAACGATACAATTGGTCAAAATGTACAACGAGGGTCATATCCATACCATTTTAAACTTTTCGACAAATATAATAAGTTTCGCTATTCTAAGCGGTTTTTCTATTCTGGGTAATGAACAACTTGTTATTCTGAATTCTTGGGTTCGGGAATTTATATATAATTTAAGCGACACGATAAAAGCTTTTTCTATTCTTTTATTAACTGATTTGTGTATTGGATTCCACTCGCCTCATGGTTGGGAACTAATGATTGGTTCTGTCTACAAGGATTTTGGATTTTCTCATAATAATCAAATTATATCGGGTCTTGTTTCCACCTTTCCAGTCATTCTAGATACAATTTTCAAATATTGGATCTTCCGTTATTTAAATCGTGTATCTCCGTCACTTGTAGTCATTTATCATTCAATAAATGACTAAAAAACGATCCACTGAAATAAATCGAATCATAATGTTTTTTACTTCTACTTCGTACATAAGTACATAAATAAACCATTCAAAATCATACTCATTCTTTATGTTTCTACCCATCCAGGAAATGACTCCTGGATTCCAGTAAAATAGCAGAATCACGGATAGGGAACTCTACTAGCAACCTACCAAATTTATTGTAGAAATTTTCGGGATCAATGATTGGACCATGCAAAATAGAAATATCTTTTCTTGGATAAAGGAACAGATGACTCGATCCATTTTCGTATCGATCATTATATTTATATATGTAATAACTCGGACATCTATTTCACATGCATATCCCATTTTTGCACAACAGGGTTATGAAAATCCACGCGAAGCAACTGGGCGTATTGTATGCGCCAATTGTCATTTAGCTAATAAGCCCGTGGATATTGAGGTTCCACAAGCGGTACTTCCGGATACTGTATTTGAAGCAGTTGTTAGAATTCCTTATGATATCCAAGTGAAACAAGTTCTTTCTAATGGAAAAAGGGGGGCTTTGAATGTAGGAGCCGTTCTTATTTTACCTGAGGGATTCGAATTAGCCCCCCCCGAGCGGATTTCTCCGGAAATGAAAGAAAAGATGGGCAATCTTTCTTTTCAGAGTTATCGTCCTACTAAAAAAAATGTTCTTGTGATAGGCCCTGTTCCTGGTCAGAAATATAGTGAAATCACCTTTCCTATTTTGTCTCCAGATCCTGTTACTAATAAAGACGTTTACTTTTTAAAATATCCTATATACGTGGGCGGTAATAGGGGGAGGGGTCAGATTTATCCTGATGGGAGTAAGAGTAACAATACAGTCTATAATGCTACAGCATCGGGTATAGTAAGCAAAATAGTACGTAAAGAAAAAGGCGGGTATGAGATAACCATAGGGGATGTATCAGATGGACGCTCGGTCGTTGATATTATACCTCCGGGCCCAGAACTTCTTGTTTCAGAGGGTGAGTCCATCAAGCTTGATCAACCATTAACAAGCAACCCCAATGTGGGTGGATTTGGTCAAGGGGATGCTGAAATAGTACTTCAAGACCCATCACGCGTCCAGGGTCTTTTTTTCTTCTTGGCATCCGTTATTCTGGCACAAATCTTTTTGGTTCTTAAAAAGAAACAGTTTGAGAAGGTTCAATTGTCCGAAATGAATTTCTAGA